TGATGTATTACATTAATTCGATTCATTCAACCTTATTTTATTTAATTTTATTTTAATATTTTAAATATTAAAAATTATAACGATAAAGTAAAAAAAGTAAAATAAAGTCAAAGCGGGTAGCGGGAATCGAACCCGCATCGTTAGCTTGGAAGGCTAGGGGTTATAGTCGACGTTGATTCATAATTTTTAACGTCTCTAATTCAAAACTGAACGTGAAACTTTGGTTTCATTCAGCTCCTTTATGGAAGGTGGATAAATTCCCAGATTCAGATATGAACGAAATAAAAAATCTGACCCATAACGTCTATGTCAGCTTTTATGTCTGAATCTATTCAGAACAACCCGCTTTCTAGACGATCCCTATAGAAAGGGGTGTTATATTCTAACAATCTTTCTAGTTACTTCGTTCTCTACTTCTATTTGAAAGAATCCTTAGGAAAAGCATTTTGTTTCCACCGAGCTAAAACAATTTATCGATGTCTTTAATAAACCAAAGACATTGTTTAATAGCTGTTTTGCTTCAATTTCCCCTACAGAAATGAAAAATTGAAGATTTAGTTACGATTAGAAATACGCGTTTTATCTTTATCCATGGGTCCTTTACTTATACTCATTCAATTGGAAGTATTGATCCAATAAAAAAATTATGTTTCGTAATCTTATAATCCAATTTTTCAATTTAAAATTGATTCGTGGATAAAAATCACGAGAATTTATATTATTCCTCGAATTTTTCATTGAGAGGGAAAGGATTCAATCCTTTTAAGAACTAAAGTTTTTGTTCGGAATGAATATTAATCAAACCGAAAGACCCTTTAACTATATAAAGGATTAAAGAACGAATCACACTTTTACCACTAAACTATACCCGCTACAATCAGATTATTGTATCTAAATGGACCTTTTGTCGACCTTAATCACAAAACCAAAACAAAACATCAGAAAAAAATTATGAAAACTAGAGCGTTTACCTTTTGTATTTGTATCAGAGGACCTAATGAGATTTGGAAACGAGTATTCATTTTAATAACTAAATAACAAGTGCTTTTTTGCCCGAGGTTTTTGTCTCGAACTTAATCCATAACACAAAAATAGATTGTGGTAAGAAACGAGAGTTCCTTTTTTCTTATTTAAACCGGAATAAAAGGACTAACTAAGAAAGAAATAGCCCGTTGATTCTCTACCATTTGATTCTATATCATAGATATTGATATTTTTTTATTTATTATTTTTTTTTTTTCAATTTTCTAAATCTTTTGATTTATGATTTGTTGGAATATGATTTGTTGGAACAAAAGGGCGGGCCCGGCTAAGGACTGACCAGGCCGGGCCGTGGAACTAAAAAGCCCCTTCGGACGAAATTTAAAAATAAGAGTATATACTATGACGGGCGTTTTCAAGCCTTATTTTTTATAATGTAACATAGTATTATCCTTTTTCAATTGGGAGGAGAGATGGCTGAGTGGACTAAAGCGTCGGATTGCTAATCCGTTGTACGAGTTTTTCGTACCGAGGGTTCGAATCCCTCTCTTTCCGTTTTCGTTGATGACTTAGTATTTTTTTTTTCGAATTTATCGAGAGCTATTTTTTTATTACTAGTAATAAAAAAATAATTAGTGGAATAGATAAAATCTTACTAAATAACAGTTTAAAATCAAGCAAAGAAAACCTTATTTTTTATTCTTCACGTCCAGGATTACGTCCTGGATCATTAGACAGGAATCCGAAGATAAAGAGAGAAACAAAGAATATCACTACCGTGTAAACAAATAGTTTGAGAGTAAGCATTACACAATCTCCAAGATTTTTTTAGGAAAAAAGAGAATAGATTCTCCACTTTTATACTACTATACTACATACCCGATTTTTTTTTTCGAATAAATCATGAATTTGTCTGGGACTTTATTAAAATTAAAAATATCATCGGAAACTTACAGCAGCTTGCCAGACAAAGGCTAAGAGAAAAAAGAACAGGGGTATCACTGGCATAACATCGACTATTGGATTCAAAAAAGCGTAGGCTTCGGGCAATTTGCCAACGAAAAAACTACTGGAATAAAGAGCAGAATTAAGGTAGATACAGATCAAACTAAAAATATTAAGCATAACAAACATTTTGTTTTTGGGGATAATTGTATTTATTTTGATTGAGTTGTTAATAAATTTAATTGAGTTTTTTATTATTATAGATATGTTATTATTGATAGAAGAAAAAAATGAATAAAAATAAAATAAGATAGACGAAAAAACTTTATTTTATTTGAATTCACCCAATCAAAAATTCTTCTATATCTCAAATCAAAAGAGAATAGAATAAATAATACTTTCGTACAATATCTTAATTGAATTATATGTAATGATCAATAAATTCAGTTTAATTCTATGTCTACGTGTATAGTTTCCATGTAGAAAAATTCTAGTAATCCATTTTATAAAAAATAGATATTTAGACTGGAGTTGACGAATAACCCGTACCAATATTAGTGTTTATTTATTAGTATCGAATAGAAATAAATGGGGCGTGGCCAAGTGGTAAGGCAACGGGTTTTGGTCCCGCTATTCGGAGGTTCGAATCCTTCCGTCCCAGAGCATACCCAGTATATATGTATATATATTATTATATAATCATTATATTAACATAATAATATCAATATATTTATATATATATATAAATATATATATAAAATATATATCATAATAAAATAATATATTTATATATAAAGATTGCTTTTTAGAACAGCCTTCCGTATTAAGATAATCTGTATTAAGATTACTAATAGAATATTAGTATATAATCTAGTATAGAATCTGATTATTATTTTTTAATAATTGGCGGAATCATATCTTTTGCACAAATTTGTTTGAGTTCAAATAACACGCATATGAAATGGGAAATTGAATTCAGTTGCAATTCGTTAAATAACAATGATTTTACAGTATAAATATGAAAAAATAACAACATAAAATTTCAATCTTGTCTTACATCAGTGTTTTTTATCTATCTTTTTTTAATCACATACTGTTTATTCCAATATGAATTTATCTCTCTCTTACTAATGATAAACGGATGATAAAAAACAAAAGGTCCTTGCTGTAAAACTTTATGTTTTGCAAAATGAAAATAATTATATCGGATAGGAGATTTTTCAATCAATTAAATCTTTGTAATGAACCGCTAGAAGTATAAGTTCTTGGTACTTGAAGAAGTGTGAAATTGTTGAATTTATTCTATCACTATTATCTTACTTGAAGATACAGATTCAAAATAACTTGATTTCTTCGTATTATATTTATTTATTCCTGTTATATCAGTTATAATTTAGTTAACTAATTTGATTTTGATTTTTCCAATAATAGAAAAATAGAAAAAGAGTTTCAAATTTAGAATGATATAAATAAAAGAATCAAAATAATTTATAAAAAAAGGAGTTCTATTTTTATTTTATAGAATTTCCAAGATTAAATTCTATTAATCTAAAAAAAAGGGGTTAAATTGATTTATTCTTATTCTTGCTGAGACTCTCCTTTTTTCATATAGAAGAAAAAGGTATAGATTACTATGTACCAACCGAACCAATGATTATTCATGATTTCATAATTGAATCAATTACATATGGGTTCCAAACTGAAGGAATGTTATGGTAAAACTTCGTTTAAAACGATGTGGTAGAAAGCAACGTGCGACTTGAAGGACATGATCCGCTGTGGAGTCTTACATCCACCACTTTTATATATATTTATTATAGGAATGAAAGTGCTCTTGGCTCGACATCATTTGTTCTATTCCGCTGTAACCTCCTTTTTTTTTTGGGGGGGGGTTGATAGAATATAGTATAGGATGGAGCTCGAGTAGAAAGTATTTTTTTATTTTTCAGAGGCAAGAATCTAGGGTTAGTATCAATCAACAAATTGGAACAACTTCGTAAGTATATTTTGATACATAAATTAAAAGGAGCCCATTCGAGAAAATTTCCAATTCAAAGGGAAGATTTGTTGAAATTGGTAAAACTCTTTCGATCAAATCAAAAAGTGTATTACGCAGGAATCAAACATTCGTATGATTCTTTGACATAAAGAAATCACAAAAAATGGTATGTTGCTGCCATTTTGAAAGATTTAAAGATCACCGAAGTAATGTCTAAACCCAATGATTCAAGGCAAAGATCCTGGAACAAGGAAATACCATTTTCAATTGTCTGAACAACTGGATCAGAATGAAGAATCAAAATGGATTCTTAAAGAAGACAGGCAATTAAAGGGTTAGAGACCGCTCAATAGATGCAGTATCTAAAATAAAATAAAGGGTTTCTCTTTTGCGTTATTTCAGAGTTATCCAACTTGAGTTATGAGGGTGCAAATATGACTAATTTTTTTGTTGGGTAAGAATAAGAAAAAAAGGGCTAAAATCAATAGTCTAATTAATTTGATGATTTGATGGATATATTTGATATTGTAATTCTATACATAGACATAATTTAGAATTTTCTCGAGCCGTACGAGGGGAAAACCTCTTATACGTTTCTAGGGGGGGTATTGTTCATCTATCCCAATGAGCCATTTATCGAATCGTTGCAATTGATGTTCGATCCCGACGAGAGGGAAGAGATCTTCGGAAAGTGGGTTTTTATGATCCGATAACCAATCAAATTTTTTTAAATGTTCCTGCTATTCTATACTTCCTTGAAAAAGGCGCTCAACCTACGGGAACTGTTCATGATATTTTAAAAAAGGCGGGAGTTTTTACGGAACTTCAGCGTTAATCAACAAACAAAATTCAATTAATGAAATAAAATAGAAAAAAAAGATCAAGTGAATAAATAAGAAATGATATAGACGTAGAAGTAATGTGTTCTATAGACATAAAAATTTGACATTAACCCCGATGGGATGATTTTCGTTGGAACTCTTTGAACAAAAAAAAACAAAGGACTAAACCTGATTATTTTAGTTTTAGTTATTGAATAAACTTCGTTTTTTTCTACTTCTCCCCCGTCTTCCTTAATTAAGTCTTTCACTTAATATTCTATATACTGATAGTGTAGTGCCAATTCAACACAAGTCTTTCGTTTTTTTATATTTCAATTAAAATTAATCAAATTATTTAATTTTAATTGATTGAAATCAAAATTGTTAGTTCTATTTAGAACTTGTTTTATCTTTTGTATGCTTACGCTTTTGTCAATATTAATATTGACAACAGTGTATCAAATAAATATAATCCGATCGTGGATAAACGGATCCATTTATCCCTGTTCCATAGATTTTATTTCATTCAAATAATCTTCTTAGATTTTCTGTCATACAGGAAGTCTTTTTTGATTAAGATTTAAATCAATCAAACTCGATATATACTAAATTAATGGATAATATAATATACAGAGAAGAGAGCCAGGAGGCGGTCTATAAATATTGGAAAATCTTTGACTTTATTTTATCTTTTATTTGAGAATTTTTATATTTTCGTCGGATTTGTTCATTTTTATTATGTTTAGAGCGGGTTAGAGTTTTTTTTCATTGTTTTTTTAATGGTTTGATTATGTTGTGCCATTCAATTTCGTTATTTATTGGGATTCTGATTGTATCTACACATTCTAATTTGTTTATTTGGGTTGCTAACTCAACGGTAGAGTACTCGGCTTTTAAGTGCGGCTAGCATCTTTTACACATTTGTATGAAGAAACAGATTCGTCCATACCATCGGTAGAGTTTGTAAGACCACGACTGATCCTGAAAAGAATCAATGGAAAAAGCAGCATGTCGTAGCAATGGATAATTCTGAGAATATTTCATTCTTTCTTATTGAATAGGTCCAAAATCTTATTTCAATTGTTTCAATTCAATTAAAAAAAGAATTTTTTTTTGGGGGGGTCGAGTGAATAAATGGGTAGAGCCTTATTAGAGGTTCCAATTCTAGGGAAATAACAAAGTAACGAGCTTCTGTTCTTAATTTTTGAATGATTCCCCCATCTAATTAGATGTTAAAAATATATTAGTGCCTAATGCGGGAAAAGCTTTTCCGATGAGTGGATTAGAAATTTCTTATGAGTCCTAACTATTAGCTATTCCCCTTTATGGGGTAGAGATAAATGTGTAGAAGAAGGTAGTATATTGATAAAGAGATTTCTTTTTCAAAATCAAAAGAGCGATTGGATTGATAAAATAAAGGGCTTCTAACTATCTTCTTATCCTATAAATGAATATAAATCTATTATCTGGAAAGGAAGGGGAGGTTCTAGAGAGTCCGTTGATGAGTTTGACTTGTTTCCGAGGTATCTAGTTTTTTCTTACTATAAATACCTTGTTTTAACTGTATCGTACTATGTATCATTTGATAACCCAATAAATCATCTATTTCTTTTCTGATTCAAAATGGAATTTTAAATGGAAGACTTTCAAGGATATTTCGAATTATATAGATCTCAGCAACACCATTTACTATACCCACTTATCTTTCGGGAGTATATTTATGCCCTTGCTCATGATCGTGGTTTAAATAGATCCGTTTTATTGGATAATGTAGGTTATGACAAGAAATCCAGTTTACTAATTATAAAACGTTTAATTAGTCGAATGTATCAACAGAATCATTTGATTATTTCCGTTAATGATTCTAATCAAAATAAATTTTTTGGGTACCCCAAAAATTTGTATTCTCAAATGATATCGGAGGGATTTGCAGTCATTGTGGAAATTCCGTTTTCCCTACGATTAGTATCCTCCTTAGAGGAGACAGAAACCGTAAAATCTTATAATTTACGATCAATTCATTCAATATTTCCCTTTTTCGAGGATAAATTTCCACATTTAAATTATGCATCAGATGTACTAATACCCTACCCCATCCATCTGGAAATCTTGGTTCAAACCCTTCGCTACTACGTGAAAGATCCCTCTTCTTTGCATTTATTACGGCTCTTTCTTAATGAGTATTATAGTTGGAATACTCTTATTACTCGCCCAAAATCCATTTTTGCAAAAAGTAATCAAAGATTATTCTTGCTCCTATACAATTCTTATGTATGTGAATACGAATCTATTTTACTTTTTCTCCGTAACCAATCTAATCATTTACGATTAACCTCTTTTGGGATCTTTTTTGAGCGAATACGTTTTTATGAAAAAATAAAATATCCTGTCGAAGAAGTCTTATTTCCGGCCACCTTATGGTTCTTCAAGGATCCTTTTATACAGTATGTTAGCTATCAAGGAAAATCGATTCTGGTATCAAAAGATACTCCTCTTCTGATGAATAAGTGGAGATATTATCTTGTCAATTTTTGGCAATGTCATTTTTATGTATGGTCTCAACCAAGACGAATCCATATAAACCAATTATCCAAGCATTCCTTTGATTTTTTGGGTTATCTTTCAAGCATACGACCAAATATTTCAGTGGTACGGAGTCAATTGTTAGAAAATTCATTATTAATGGATAATACTATGAAGAAGCTTGATACATTATTTCCAATTATTCCAATGATAGGATCGTTGGCAAAAGTG